CAAGTACTCATTTCTATTTAGTTGTTTTCTTACTCTATCCGGCTATTGAACCTGGTTTCCCTCTGCATATGGTAATAGAGAGTTAGACAGCTTAGAGAGCTCCTCAAAGGGCTAGTTCTCACTCTGTTTTGGGGACCCCCAAGACTGTCTTTCCCTGTGTTTCCTAGTCTATATAGGTCCAATCTCATCTGCTAGCGCTTCTTCGTTGCTTGGTCGGGACACATTCATCGATTTCTTTTAATTCTTCCTGGGCTTGCAAGTGACTTACTTCTTTTGGCCGTTCTTGCTGTCTTAAGTCGTCCTCTTTTCTTTATAAGCTGTTAATTGATTTCGTGCCTGCCCTAAGGCTAAGGGGAGAACTGCATGTCCTACTAGTCGGATAGAAGCCTACCCACCTACCAGCCTACCTTGTTCATATCGAGCCGGACAGGAGAGACACTCTTTAAAGTTAATAGAAGCAATTCCTTTTATAAGCTTGAAAATAGGCGCTGTAAATCAATTCAAATAGATAGGGGAGTTCCGAACCAGCAGCAAGCCCTTTCTCGCCCTTTCTAATGTCCTAGGCGAAGGCAGTGCAGGTGAAAGCCCAATAGATCCCATTTTTTTTATCGCTCCACATAGCTCACGACCCGGCACGAAGAAATCTCTTAGATGGGCGGATGCGAATCTGGATCTATCAACGGAGCAATTCCATTCCAGTCGTAGTCTCAATCCCATATTCAATGAAAGTCTCCGCCGTGTCTGACCCCCTCAATCTTTCTATCCGGAGTGAGTCAGGCGGCTAAGCCTTTAATCCTGATAAAAGAAAGAGTTTTCCCACCCTCCAAGTATCCATAAATGGAATCGGTTTGAGTGAATTACTTACCGCAGTCAAAGCCAATAGGGAAAGTCAGGTCAAGAGAGAGTCTCTTTCCGATTAGTGCATCTCGCACTTCCAATTCATTCCGAGTTAGAAAAAGTCAGTTCCTTCCCTCCCTTTTACTTTTTCTAGGGTAAAGTCCTCTTAAATGGATTACTAGTTCCTTCCTTCCCAATCAATGCTAACTCTATCTTCCTCTCTTGTAATTTAGGAGATTTCCCCAGCCCATAAAGAACTGTAGTTACATACAGCTCTCAAAAGAGAAAAAGAGAAAGAGCTATGAGTTCAAGTAAGAAAGTGAAAGTTCAGTCCTCACAGTTTCCCTATCCCACTGCCAAAAAGAAGACAGCAACAATCTAGCTCCTCGTACTACTTCTCTCAGTAAATACCATTCTCTTAGTTAGGTAGTAAGTAGATAGACGGATTAGTACTTTTACCCAGGGGTAGCCTTCCTTGTCGCCAAAGAAGAATGAGAATTGATAAAGTTTTCTTGGGGTTTTTCGCTTCAATAGCAGAAGCAAAGAAGTCAAATCAATGCAGCTTTCGTGCCCAGCCTAAAGATCCTATCCTCTTGCAGCTGGAGCTCTTGATGGCACGTTCAAGCGAGTTTATGAATGAATGAAATCAGTTTCAGGAGCGGCCAAGGACGAAAGCTTTGATTGCGTTCTGCTATGGTTGGCTTTTTTCCTTGCCTAAAACAACTATCTTCTCTTCGCGAACGGTTAAGAATCCTCTTTGTATGCGCGTTATCTCTTGTTTATTCTTCTAGTTTTTGCTTCTTATGCTTATGGGTGATACTCCGTTTCTTCTTAGGTTGTCTGTAAGTGTAGTTCGTGGTTCACGGGTGAGGTTACCTGGATAGGTGGGCAGTTCCTATCGGTGGAGCTAAGACACCTTCGAGAGATATAGCTGTAGCTCTTGATGGCACGGGCAAGACAGTTCATGAATGAATGGCGAGTTTTCTATTTACTAGAATATCTTTCCTGCGAAGGAAGCTTCTTTTTAGAATTTATTGCTACCGGTGGTGAAGAAATTGAATCAACGGCATCGAATGCAAGCTCTGATAAAGTTTTATTCTTATTTATGGACTACAGACCTAAAGTAGCTAAATAAGTAGTTAAAGTAAGCTCCTGGCTAAAATGAGTCTTGGTTCTACCCACCGGCAAGAATTTTTCGACCTGATTAAAAGTTTGATTGTAGATTGGCTATTTCGGGGTTCCATGCCCATGGATTGCCTTATTATAGCTTTTTTGATTCGTCGGGTATGCCGGCTAAGAGAATCGCTTCTCGCCTTGCTTGCAAGAGTATAAGCAAGCCGTAGCATTTTGACCCTATATGAGATAGAACTCTTTCAATTCATGAGAGAAAGTGCTTTAGTAGCGATTTCCCTGTTCTAGTGCAAGACGCAAGGAGAAGCACGAGCGGAGCGGTCTGGCTAAACGTGCAATGCCCCGTAGGGAGATCTAGCTTATTGGTCTAGTGCTTCCGGGTGCTTGCCAGTTCTGAATGACTTCACTTAGCTTGCCATGTTCTTACAAGAAAGAATCTCTTCTCCGAATCGAATCTACGCATATCGAATTCAGTAAAGACTTGAATAGATGCCTTCCTTCAAATATAGTTCATCCTGTTGATGGTATTTAC